TAGTCGGAGTGATAGTGACAGTTATAGTTTCAGAAATGTTGATTATTTATTTGATATCAGGGATATTTGGAGTTTGATCTCTGATGACACTTTTTTAGTTAGGGATAGTAATGGTGACAGTTTTTCTGTATGTTTTGATATTGAAAATCAGATTTTTGAGATTGACAATGATAGTTCTTTTCTGAGTGAACTAGAAAGTTTTTTTTTTAGTTATTTAAATAATGGGTCTAAGAGAAACAATCACAACTATGATCATTACATATATGATAATGATACTCAATCTAGTTGGAATAATCACATTAATAGTTGCATTGATAATTATCTTCGTTTTGAAGTCAGTATTAATAGTTCCATTTCGGGTGGTACCGACAATTACAGTGACAGTTACATTTATAGTTTCATTTGTACTGAAAATGGAACTGGTAGTGAAAGCGGGAGTTCTGGTATAAGAACTAGTAAAAATGGCAGTGATTTCAATATAAGAAGAAGATCTAATGATTTCGGTAGAAAAAAAAAATACAGACATTTATGGATTCAATGCGAAAATTGTTATGGATTAAATTATAAAAAATGTTTTAGGTCAAAAATGAATATTTGTGAACAGTGTGGATATCATTTGAAAATGAGCAGTTCAGATAGAATCGAACTTTCGATTGATCCGGGGACTTGGGATCCTATGGATGAAGATATGGTCTCTATGGACCCCATTGAATTTCATTCAGAGGGGAAACCCTATAGAGATCATATCGATTCTTATCAAAGAAAGACAGGTTTAACTGAAGCTGTTCAAACAGGCATAGGTCAACTAAATGGTATTCCCATAGCAATTGGAGTTATGGATTTTAAGTTCATGGGAGGTAGTATGGGATCTGTAGTAGGCGAGAAAATCACCCGTTTGATCGAGTATGCTACTAATCGATCTCTACCTGTCATTATTGTGTGTGCTTCTGGAGGAGCGCGCATGCAAGAAGGAAGTTTGAGTTTGATGCAAATGGCTAAAATATCTTCCGCTTCATATAATTATCAATCAAATAAAAAATTATTCTATGTATCAATCCTTACATCTCCTACAACCGGTGGAGTAATAGCCAGTTTTGGTATGTTGGGAGATGTCATTGTTGCTGAACCTAATGCCCACATTGCATTTGCGGGCAAAAGAGTAATTGAACAAACATTGAATGAGACAGTACCCGATGGTTCACAAGCGGCTGAGTATTTATTCCATAAAGGCTTATTTGACCCAATTGTACCACGTAATCCTTTAAAAGGTGTTCTGAGTGAGTTATTTCAGCTCCACGGTTTCTTTCCCTTGAATCAAAATTCAAAAAATGAATAAAGTATAGTACTAAATTCAGTTATTTGTAGCGAACAAATATTTAGTTCATCGTAATCAAAAAAAACGAAAAAGGATGGTGTTTTCTTTGATGACATAAGTTCTACTTGTAATAAGAGTTAGAAGTTTCGGGTAATTACTTTTTCGTTTTTCCTCCAGATCTATTTTTTTATCCTACCTCTATTCATGATTAGTAATCACGAACCTTCTATCAACAGGATAAAAAAGTGAATTTCTCCCTCTGAGGAATTAGAATTAGGGAAAATAAAAAAAAAATTATCTGGCCTTCTTACGTATTAATATAGACAATAAAAAAAAATATCGAAATCAAAATAAAAAGAAATAAATATAAAATAGAGAATAGAAGTTATTTCTATATCTATCGATAACCCCCATTTTTTACTATGAATCCCCGTTTGTTGGATGGATCGAATTAGTTAGAGTCGCAAACTCCTAATAAAATCTTTTATTTTCATAATAAACTCCTTATTAGATTAGAAAGATAGAAAGAAATAAGGATGGGAAAATAATAATAAAATTTATTAATAAAGCGAATTATCATACATATTCGTGTAGAAAGATGAATAGGTACACTTATCTTATTTAGTTCTACATTCCTTGCACTTATTAACTACTTCTTATTAACTACTTATTAACTACTTATTAATTTCTTATAAATATTAATTTCTAAATATTAATATTTTTTATTTAATAAATTATTAATAAATAATTATAAATTATAATATAATTATAATATTTATATTATATATAATATAAATATAATTATTAAAATGAAATTGAAATAATATTTTTATTAAATTGAAATAATATTTTTATATTTTTATTTTTATATATAATAAATAATATTATAAATATAATACAGTTTATGATATATACTTAGGATAGATATACTTATCATATCATAAGATATCTTTCTCTTTCTAATAGATAGAAATATTAAATCGAGGCACCCATTCTATGACAGATCTCAACTTACCCTCTATTTTTGTGCCTTTAGTGGGCCTAGTATTTCCGGCAATTGCAATGGCTTCTTTATCTCTTCATGTCCAAAAAAATAAGATTGTCTAGATCCGATGGGACCAAATCTCATCAATTTATTTCAACACTGGATCATAATACAGATATTTATTTAGTGTAATATGGTACAATATGTGACTCTTTACGAACACAAATGAAAGAACTATTATGCATTTATGCGGATACATGATATCCGCATAAATGCATGTATATGCAGGTATAGCTGGTTAAATTAAAAATGGATCGGCGAATATTTTATTTAAATGGAAAGTCAATGTATCTAACAAATTACTTCTAACGGTTTACATCAGAATAGTGCTAGTTAATGAAAGTTACTTCGGGATCAAGAAAGTAAAATTCATTTGGGTTATTCTCTCAATTCCAATCGAATGCAACTGGATCTAGTAGAGTATGAATTGGCGATCAGAACATATATGGATAGAACTTATAATGGGGTCTCGAAAAACAAGTAATTTTTTCTGGGCCTGTATCCTTTTTTTAGGTTCACTAGGATTCTTAGTGGTTGGAACTTCTAGTTATCTTGGTAGGAATCTGATATCCGTATTTCCATCTCAGCAAATTATTTTTTTTCCACAAGGGATCGTGATGTCTTTCTATGGGATCGCAGGTCTATTCATTAGCTCCTATTTGTGGTGCACAATTTCATGGAATGTAGGTAGTGGTTATGACAGATTCGATAGAAAAGAAGGAATAGTGTGTATTTTTCGTTGGGGATTTCCTGGAATAAATCGTCGCATCTTCCTTCGCTTACTTATGAGAGATATACAATCAATCAGAATGGAGGTTAAAGAGGGTCTTTATCCTCGTCGTGTCCTTTATATGGAAATCAGAGGCCAGGGAGCCATTCCCTTGACTCGTACTGATGAGTATTTTACTCCACGAGAAATTGAACAAAAAGCTGCCGAATTGGCCTATTTCTTGCGCGTACCAATTGAAGTATTTTGAAATGAACTGAAGAAAAAATGGAAAAAAACTTGCTAATTTCCTTTTTAATACAACCGTCGACTCTATCTGATATTTCTCTGAAGTACGAGTTCCATAAAAAGGTATTGAACCCATGGGTCTATTTCCTATTTTTGTGTAATAATTTAGATCTAGGATCTAGAAGGAAAGGAATATAGAAATAGAATAAGGGTCCTTTTAGGATAAAAATGAAAAAAAAAAAGAAAGCCTGGGTCTCCCTCCCATATATTTCATCCATAATATTTTTGCCCTGGTGGGTCTCTCTCTCATTTAATAAATGTCTGGAACCTTGGGTTACTAATTGGTGGAATACCGGGAAATCCGAAACTTTTTTGAATGATATTCAAGAGAAAAACGTTCTAGAAAGATTCATAGAATTGGAAGAACTATTCCTCTTGGATGAAATGATAAAGGAGTACCCGGAAACGCATATACAAAAACTTCGTATAGGAATACACAAGGAAACGATACAATTGGTCAAAACACACAATGAATATCATCTCCATATCATTTTGGATTTCTCGACAAATATAATTTGTTTCGCTATTCTAAGTGGTTATTTTATTCTGGGTAATGAAGAACTTGTCATTCTTAATTCTTGGATTCAGGAATTCCTCTATAACTTAAGTGACACAATAAAAGCTTTTTTGATTCTTTTAGTTACTGATTTATGGATCGGATTTCATTCGACCCATGGTTGGGAACTAATGATTGGTTCGGTCTACAACGATTTTGGATTGGTTCATAACGATCAAATTATATCTAGTCTTGTTTCCACTTTTCCAGTTATTTTAGATACAATTGTGAAATATTGGATCTTCTATTATTTAAATCGTGTATCTCCTTCACTTGTAGTTATTTATCATTCAATGAATGAATGAAGAACTCATTTGATCTCCTGATATCAATCAAATCAGAATCTTTCTTCGTATATAAAGAAAGCATTTTCAATCTTACTTAATTCTTTATACTTCTAGCTCTTCAAGGTATTCGTCCTATATTCCAGTACAATTATCCCAGTACAATGACAGACTCGTGTATAGGGAACTATACTAGCTACCTATCTAATTTATTGTAGAAATTCCGGGATCAATGATTGGACATGCAAAATAGAAATACTTTTTCTTGGGTAAAGGAACAGATGACTCAATCGATTTCTGTATCGATCATGATATATGTAATAACTCGGGCATCTATTTCAAATGCATATCCCATTTTTGCGCAGCAGGGTTATGAAAACCCACGAGAAGCAACTGGACGAATTGTATGTGCCAATTGCCATTTAGCTAATAAGCCCGTGGATATTGAAGTTCCGCAAGCCGTGCTTCCTGATACTGTATTTGAAGCAGTTGTTCGAATCCCTTATGATATGCAACTGAAACAAGTTCTTGCTAATGGTAAAAAGGGGGCTTTGAATGTGGGGGCTGTTCTTATTTTACCCGAGGGATTCGAGTTAGCCCCCACCGATCGTATTTCTCCCGAGGTGAGAGAAAAGATGGGAAATCTGTCTTTTCAGAGTTATCGTCCCAATAAAAGAAATATTCTTGTGATAGGTCCTGTTCCCGGTCAGAAATATAGTGAAATCGCCTTTCCCATTCTTTCCCCCGACCCTGCTACGAGGAAAGACGTTCACTTCTTAAAATAT